AGTGACTTTTGCCTCTCGCGGGTTTTTTTTTTCTCTCCTATTTTTCTTTTCTGTCATATTTTTTTCTCCTATTTTTCTATTTTTATTTTTATTTTCAAAATAGGAAGTTCGAGATAGAATTCGGGTACTATAGGAGGGTCCATTACCATATATAACATAAGACTTCTCCCCCAATTCTGTTTAGTCGAGCTTCTCGATCTGTCATTATACCTTTAGAAGTAGAAAGAATAGCAATTCCCATTCCGCCCAAAACTTTAGGAATTCCTTGATAGTTGGCATAAATTCGTAAGCCAGGTCGGCTGATACGCTTTAAAAAGGTTCTAGTTCTATATATTCCCTTTCTAGTATTTCTCTTTTGATGCCGCAAAGTTGAAACCAAGAAATATCTGTTACTTTCCTGATGTTTCCGAACACTTTCAATAAAACCCTCTCGTAGAAGTATTTTAACAATGCTTTCGGTAATATTTGTAGATACTACTCGAACGGTTCCTTTTTTATTCATATCTGCGTTTCTTATAGAGGTTAGTAAATCAGCAATAGTGTCCTTGCCCATAAGACTCTAATTCTAGGTTCCTCCTAATTTTTCTATAATCAACATGTTTTCGTTTTTTTATTTTAAAGCATATACGTGAGACACAATCTACTAATTTTTTCTTTGATCTATATCTCGTCTACTAGTATTTTTTATTTATAATACTTCAGGAGCTAATGATACTATTTTAGTAAAATTCAATTCTCTCAATTCCTCGGCAATCGCGCCAAAAACTCGAGTTCCTTTTGGATTTCCTTTTTGATCAATGATAACTGCTGCATTGTCATCATAGCGTATTATTATACCGTCTTCGCATTTGAATTCTTTACATGTACGTACAATTACAGCTCGAATTACTTCGGATCTTTCTAGAGGCATTTGGGGCACTGCGTCTTTGATTACAGCAACAATAACATCACCAATACGAGCATATCGCTGATTACCGGCAGCTCCTATGACTCGAATACACATCAATTTTCGAGCTCCACTGTTATCCGCTACATTTAAAAGGGTCTGAGGTTGAATCATATTATTTTGATTTCAATTTGTTATTTCAATGCAAAAAGATGAAAGAAATATTGTCTTTCCAGAAAGAAAAACCAGGGTTTTTTATCTTATCCTTTTCGGGGTTCTATATCTCTAATCGAATAAATTGACTTCGTATAGGCATTTTGCTGGCCGCTATGGAGATAGCTGCTCTAGCTACAGTTTCGGATACTCCGCTCATTTCATAAAGTATTCGACCAGGTTTTACAACGGCTACCCAATATTCTGGGGATCCTTTTCCCGAGCCCATACGTGTTTCTGTAGGTCTTAGTGTAACCGGTTTGTCGGGAAATATACGTACCCATAGTTTTCCGCCACGACGTGCATATCGTGTCATTGCTCTTCGTCCTGCTTCTATCTGTCTTGCTGTGATCCAAGCGGGTTCAAGTACTTGAAGAGCATATCTACCAAAACAAATACGATTGCCTCGGCAGGATTTTCCCTTCATTCTTCCTCTATGTTGTTTACGAAATCTAGTTCTTTTAGGGTTATAGTCGATGGTTCCTTCTTAGTTCCATCTCTACTGCAAAACTGGACATGAGAGTTTCTTCTCATCCAGCTCCTCGCGAATGAAATGAGAAAGCGTGCAAATTTCTCGAATTCCATAATAATATTCAAAAATTTTACGGATATATACACAATTCTTAGATAATGGAATCATTCTTTTTATAAAGAATCCCCTTTTTTTAGTCTTATTGAATTATAGTAAAGTATTCTAATCCAATAAATATTTCGCGGGCGAATATTTACTCTTTCCTGTCTTATTTGGTAATTTTTAATTTTACCAAATAAAGCAAGTTTTGGGGTTTGTTCCGCCATCCCACCCAATGATGTATTAGGATTCTTTTCAATAAAATCCTATGCAATCATAGGTTTTGTCGTTCCCATAGCTTCTCCTTTAATGGTTAGGTTTGAATCCTGCAATGGAGCTTCAAAAAAATTTCTTTTCGAGTTAATTTTCTCAGTTTTATTAACCCGGGCTGCTCTTTATTATTTCTTTCAATTTTGATTAGTTGTTTCAAGTTACGATTTCAAATTCTCTCTTTTTTTTATTATTTTATTATTGATGCTTTATCACATTGCCTTTTATGATGTAATTCATAGACCATACACATTGGAATCCTATATCCTTCTTATTATTCTTCCTTCTATCTATCATCCCTCCTTTTATCCACATCCTTTTACTTTTGCTTCACAACCTAGAATCTGGTTTCTTTATTTAGAGAAAAAAATGCAGTTGCTACAACTATATGATCGATCTACTCATTTATGATAGATGTATTTATTCACATAGTGACTGTTCTTTAGTTAGGATCTCGACAATACGAAGCAATAGGTTGTTATTAGTTAATTTTCTATAATTACTAAGTTTTTTCTATTTTTAGTAGGGTTCGGTCAATTTTTTTCCATTTTTGATCCTAAAGAAAAAACTAACGAGTCACACACTAAGCATAGCAATTATATTAAATAGTAATAGATTTTAAAATTTTCATTAAATCTTATAGAAAGAGGTATAATTTCTTCTTTTTTATGGGATTTCAGAATTGGTATTTTTTATTTTATCATTGGACAGAATGGGAAGACAAGGTTAGTTATTATTCTTCTACGAATATCCAAATTTTTACACCTAATACTCCATAGATAGTTCGAATTGGATAGCAGCAATAATCTATTTTAGCGCGAATTGTTTGGAGGGGAAGTCTACCCTTTTTAATGCATTCAGCACGTGCAATTTCTTTCCCTCCTAGACGGCCCGCAATTTTGATTTTTACTCCCTTTATATCTGCTTTTTTAGTTAATTCAATGGCTTTTTTCATTGCCTTTCTGAATGAAACTCTATTTTTTAATTGGAAAGCTATATATTCTGCAAGAATGTTAGGTTGTCTATAAGGTTCGTTAACTTTTTCGATAGCAATATTAAGTCTCTGGTTTACAGAATTAATTTCCTTTTGGAGATCTTTCTCTAATTCTTCGATTGCCCCCTTTTTTTTTAATAAATTTGGGAACCCAATATGAATTATGACGTGAATTGTATCAATTTCCTTTTGAATTTCTATATGTGTAATTACTTCCGAACTTGGGTCTGATTCTATTTTTCTATTTGAGCCTTTTTTCCTATTCTTTTGTATATAGTTCTTGATACAATTCCGTATTTTTTTATCTTCCTGTAGACCTTCAGAATAATTTTTTGGTTGTGCGAACCAAAAGGAATGGTGATTTTGGGTTGTACCAAGTCTGAAACCGAGTGGATTTATTTTTTGTGCCATATTTTTCTATTCTATTTTTTTTACTGGGAATTGAAATCTTACATTGATCTAAAGATTAATTAGATTTCTTTACTATATTTAGTACAATTGTTATATGACACATGGTTTTTTTTATAGGATAACCACGTCCTCGAGCCCGAGGTCTGAATTTTTTCATAATAGTACCCCTACTGACTTCGGCTTTAGTTATGAATAAATTTGCTTTGTCGAAATCCCTATAATGAGTAGCATTTGCTGCTGCCGAATAAACCAACTTTAAAATAGGATAAGATGCTCGATAAGGCATGAGGTTCAGTATCATAACGGTTTCCTCATAGTAACGCCAGCGAATCTCATCAAGAACTCTTTGTGCTTTGAAAACAGACATATGTATGCGTTTTTGGGCTTTGAAAACCCGTTCGAACTTAAGTAGACGATCAGTTGGGACTTTTCTTGCGAGTTTCCTTAGCGCGTTCTTCTTCTTCTTTATCCTAGGGGTATACTTTACTAATTTGAAACTTGTCATAAATAAGGTTATTACCCACCTACCTTTACTTTATTTGAATCATTTCTTTGTTTATTCTGAATCTTTCTATTCTGAATTCAGTTAACGACGAGATTTAGTATCCTTTCTTGCACTTTCATAACTCGTGAAATGCCGAGTCGGTACAAATTCCCCCAATTTGCGACCCACCATAGGATTTGTTATGTAAATAGGTATATGTTCTTTTCCATTATGAATCGCGATTGTATGGCCAACCATTGCGGGTAGAATACTAGATGCCCGGGACCATGTTACTATTGTTTCTTTCTCCTCCTTCATATTGACCTTTTCTATTTTTGTCAATAAATGAGGAGCTACAAAAGGATTCGTTTTTTTTCGTGTCACAGCTGATTACTCCTTTTTTCATTTTAAAGAGTGGCATCCTATGTCCACTATCTCGATCGAGGTATGGAGGTCAGAATAAGAATAATGATGAATGGAAAAAGGGGAAAATCCTTTAGCTGGATAAGGGGCGGATGTAGCCAAGTGGATCAAGGCAGTGGATTGTGAATCCACCATGCGCGGGTTCAATTCCCGTCGTTCGCCCATCGCATTATTGCAAATTCCTAAAATGCAATTTTCCGTATTCCTAGTTACATATTTACTTACGGCGACGAAGAATAAAACTATCACTATATTTTTTCCTTTTCCTAGTTCTTCTTCCAAGCGCAGGATAACCCCAAGGGGTTGTGGGTTTTTTTCTACCAATGGGGGCTTTCCCTTCACCGCCCCCATGGGGGTGGTCCACAGGATTCATAACTACCCCTCTTACTACGGGGCGTTTACCTAGCCAACACTTAGATCCGGCTCTACCCAAACTTTTTTGGTTCACCCCAACATTACCCACTTGTCCGACTGTTGCTAAGCAGTTTTGGGATACCAAACGGACCTCCCCAGATGGTAATCTTAAAGTGGCCAATTTACCCTCTTTTGCAATTAGTTTCGCTACAGCACCTGCTGCTCTAGCTAATTGCCCACCCCTTCCACGTGTTATTTCTATGTTATGTATGGCCGTGCCTAAGGGCATATCGGTTGAAGTAGATTCTTCTTTTTTCTCAAAAAACCCCTTCCCAAACTGTACAAGCTTCTTCCAAAGCATACGGCTTTCTAGATGTATATGACGATTTCTAGACAGATGGATCTTATATGAATCGTATGATGAAGTACCACATAAGTGGATATATAGAAAAGGAATCCAAATCCGTCGAATCGCTCATGTTATAATCTTCTACATCCTAGGTCTCCGCGTTCCGTCATCTGGCTTATGTTCTTCATGTAGCATTCAGATCGAATGACTCTATGAAATTACGTCGATACTTCCACATATTATGGGTAACGTAGGAGACATCCCTAATTTTCACCCGGGGGTCTTAATTACCACTGCTTAGCTTTCAATTCGCCTCTGACCATCAAATTAAATGTGAATAACCCGTCCTCCTCTCTTTGAAACAAGGGGCGCTTCCGGTTCTGTGCGTGCTTCAAACAATTTTGTCTTCTCCATATTACCGTATCTCTAGAGTCAATAATTTTCTATGAGGAACTACTGAACTCAATCACTTGCTGCCGTTACTCAACAGTTTTCTATTGAGGTCTATCCCGTAGAGGTAGTCAAATTGGATCAGTGATCGATTTCTAGGTTTCGTCGTAAACCTAATTGGTTACTTCCAATTACGTAAATCAATAGTTCAAACCGCACTCAAAGGTAGGGCATTTCCCATTGATATAGGAACTTTTGTACCAGAAACAATAGTATCTCCAATTATAGCCCCTCTGGGATGTAAAATATATCTTTTCTCACCATCCCCATAGTGTATGAGACAAATGTATGCATTTCGATTAGGGTCGTATTCTATGGTTACGATTCTACCAGATATGTCTTTTTGATTTCGTCGAAAATCTATTTTTCGGTATAGGCGCTTATGACCTCCCCCTCTATGCCTTACGGTAATGATTCCTCTGGCATTACGACCTTTACTACAACGGTGCCGTCCATGGATCAATTTATTTCGTGGATTGGATTTCACTTGCTTGTCTACGGTTCCCTTGCGTGTGCTTGGGATAGGTGTTTTGTATAAATGTTTCGCCGTATTATTAAGTATTCTCCTTTAGTTCTTTTCTCTATCTAGAAGTGGAATAGAATAACCCGGTTGAAGGGTAATGATCATACGTCTGTAATGCATTGTATGTCCCAGAATAGGCCCCATTCTTCTACCCTTTCCGGGTAGTCGATGGCTATTCACAGCTACTACCTTAACACCAAAGAAGAGTTCGACCCAATGCTTTATTTCTGTCTTAGTGAATCCCGATTCGACATTAAAAGTATATTGATTCTTTCCCAATAAACGAAGACTCTTTTCTGTAAATACTGCGTATTTGATTCCATCCATAAATCGACTTTCCCTCCTATGCTCTGAGTTCCAGTATCGATAAGAATTCGAGTTCTTATTGTTCTTATGTTATGGTATGAATATACCATACCAATTCGTTATGTATGGATGATGGATGAGATTCCATAGATAGAGAGCCAGTTCCAATAGACTTATGAAACGTTCCCGTTCGCATGCATCCAGCAGGAATTGAACCCGCAAATTACCAATTATGAGTTGGGCGCTTTAACCATTCAGCCATGGATGCTTAACAGGGATCATCGTACATCGTAAATAACCAATTTTCATATAGAAAGACATATCATAGAAAAATGAAATCGAAAATATTCGGAGATGGCAAATATTTGGAGATGGCTATGAAAACACCTCTCTGGATCCTCGAATTGAAAGAGAGATTGAGAGGGATCAAGAATCCTAATTCTCGCTATTTGGAATGGATCCAATTCTATTGAGTCTGACTCATAGTGATCATTTTTCTTTAGGAAAGAATGACCTTGGTTATCAAAGGATTGAACAACCGGGATCCAATACCTAGTTGACATTGCTAACAAGGATCTAATGAATTATGAGTTTAATAGATCCTCTTTAGCAGAAAGACGTATGTTCCTTGCTCATTATCAGACAATCACTTATTCCCAAACCTCGTGTGGGGCTAATCGTTTTCATTTACCATCTCATGGAAAACCCTTTTCGTTCCGCTTAGCCCTATCGGGTATTTTAGTGATAGGTTCTATAGGAATTGGACGATCCTATTTGGTCAAATACCTAACGAAAAATTCCTATTTTCCTTTCATTAAGGTACGAGGGCTTCTTATTCCATAAGAACGAAAGCACTTTTTCATTCTTTCATATACTAGGGGTTTTTACTTGGAAAAGACAATGTTCCATACTAAATCGGGTCCATAACCACGAGTTCCAGTGCACTAGATCTTGTAGCACCTAGCAACGAGGCGCTATCCATTACTATTCCACATAAAAAATCCATTATAGAAACTAATACAATTAGATTAGCTCTTCATAGACAAACTTGGGGTTTGCGAGCCAAGATAGGACCAGCTCGGGATCATGGGACCCTTTTCTATCAGATAGGAGGGGGTCTTGTACAAAATAGACTTCTAAGTAATAACCCCATAGATCCTATATCTATCTATATAAAGAGGGAATCGTGTCAGGAAGCGAGTTTTTCTTTGGCCAAACGGTACTTCGAACTTGGAACGAGCATGAAGGGATTAACGAGACTTCTTT